TAAATCAAGGTAACTCTTCTTTGAAACACTTTGGTATTGCTCCTAGATCAGGATACAAATAATGAATCAGAGCACATGGAGCCATTTCATTATCTTTTTATCTTCCTGTAAAGAAAAAATACGGTGGACTAACTGATCTTTACATCAGTTGATGAAAGAGCCCAATGCAACAAAATGCATGTTGGGTCTTTGAAACAGTTCGAATCATTTCGATACTAATAAGTTTTCTCTGTTTTACCGAGAAGGTCTACGGTTCGAGTCCGTATAGCCCTAATACATACATTATACATTCCATTTTTTTTTTTTTTTAATCATGACAGAATCCTGTCTAAAGACTTCAACCTGACCCAAGCAAATCCAATCCTAAGTCGCATGGATCTAGGACCTATTCTTTTCTTGATCTTGAGTATTTGTGGATAATCACTTTTTGGCCGAACAACAAACCTAATAGATTCTTTCAATTTGAAATTTGTTTCAAAGATACAAGGATAATGTAGGGCTAATTAATTAGCCCTACATCTATCGAATTGCTCGATAATGTGTGATTCTTTATATTAGACTATTAACTATTAGGAGTAGATTATTAGAAGGATCTTATATTATGTCGATCGTTCACGATTCCTTCAAATTTTTCAATTTCAATATTACTATTCAATATTACTATATATATTACTATTAATATATAGTAATAACAATATAGTAAGACTATTACCATACCATATTCTATTGAATATTGCTATTGAATTCTTTTTTTATTAAATATATTTAGAACTTCTTCTTTACTTTATAAGACTTTCTATTTATTTAGATTTATAAGTTAGAATATATCTTATAAGTATAAGATAAATAAGATAGGATAAATCTATACTTTATACTTTAAAATACTTTAAAAGATAAGTATAAACTAATTACTAAGTATTCTTATACCTTATACTTATTCTTATTAAATTAATAAATAAATTAATTATTATAAAATTATGAATAATATAATTATTATAAAATTATGAATAATATATAATATTAATAATTTAATTATTAAATATAAATAATAGTCTAAATAATACTAAGAGTATAATAAAAAATTAAGACATAAGAATTAAGTATTAATAATTCAATTAATATATATTAATAAGAATAGAATATTATTAATATTAATTAAGAATATAATATTAATAATAAATCAAAATGAAAAGTAAAGTAAATAATATGTATACCGATCCGTATCAATGACAATGAATTGCATTTGTATGAGGTATGAATTTCTGTCCGATAGATTATTCACGTGTCAGGAACCAGATTTGAACTGGTGACACGAGGATTTTCAGTCCTCTGCTCTACCAACTGAGCTATCCCGACCATTTCCTTTACTGTGCATCATCCTAGCGGAGTACTTGTATCTATGTCAATGAAAAGAACTCAAAAAAGTCTTAACAAATTGGACCTAGCCCCTCAATTTCTAAAATCTTAAAAACAAAAAGAAGACTTTCTTTGTAAATGTAAGGATAATGATATGGACTGTGAATGATTCAATAATGGAGATTCCTTGAATCTATAGATATATGTTCATTTGTACAGGTATCGTATCTATAAAAATGAAATTGGATTGGAAGAAGAAACGAGGATTTCTATTCGGATCCATTTGTTAAAGAACAGAGTGTGAGAAAGATAAAGATATTTCATTTTGTTTGAACTGATGAAAAAAAAAAATAAGAGTAAGAGTAGGTAAAATGGGCTTTTCTTGGGGATAGAGGGACTTGAACCCTCACGATTTTAAAAGTCGACGGATTTTCCTCTTACGAAAAATTTCATTGTTGTCGGTATTGACATGTAAAATGGGACTCTCTCTTTATTCTCGTCCGATGAATTTTCAAAAGATCTATGAAACTCTGGAATGAATCATTTGATCACTGAATATTCGAATTCGATTCCTTTTTCAACTTCAATTGGAATGGATTCAGAATAACTCTTCCATTTTAAATAGATCCTTTATATCATTTAGAATGATTATTTGATCTCTATCATTCTAATTAATATAGAATCGAAATAGAGGGTTTTTATAGATCTTTATCCTAATACTCATATCATTATTATGAATAGTATTCTATTTATTATATTCTATATTATAATATAGAATATTTACTAAAAAAATAATAAAATAAATATAAAAATTTCATATTAATAAAATTAATATAAAAAAAAATAAATTTTAAATAATTAAATATAAATAATAAATAAAATTCAAATATATTTGAATTTTCATTATATTAATATTATTAGAATTATATTACCAATACTAATTAAAACAAATTTTTATAATAAATTATAATAGAAATAGAATAATAATAGAATTCGAATATACTAATCTAATATACTAAAATATACTAATCTAATATACTATTATAACATATTAGTATATTAATATAAATATACTATAGAATATATAATACTAATTATAACTATATATAACTATTTATAACTATATATAATATAGTTATAGTATTTCTAGTATTAGTAGATATTTATTATAGATATTACTAATTTATATTAGAGTATTTAGATTCTAGTAATATATTCTAGATATATAATAGCAATATAGAATAGAAAATAGAAATATAATTTTAATAGAAGATGAATATTTAGTGGAAGATTTCTATTTTCATATTCATCTTTAGTATTTTTATTCTAATTTTATTAGAATTTGTATTCTATATATTCTATAATAGAAAAATAATAGAAAATATAATTATAGAATTCGAAATTAGAGATATAGGATTCGGGTTGTAATTAATCGTTTCCTATGTCAGTATGTATTAGGTATATAAGCTTATCCTTTACTGTAATTTCTATCATTTCGATAGAAGTATTTTTTCTACTAATGTAACGTAGTCAATTTCATTCGTTAGAACAGCTTCCATTGAGTCTCTGCACCTATCCCTTTTTATTCTCATTTTTCATTTTTTTTTTTTAATAAAAACAAAGATTTGGCTCAGGATTGCCCATTTTTAGTTCCAGGGTTTCTCTGAATTTGGAAGTTACCACTTAGCAGGTTTCCATACCAAGGCTCAATCCAATCAAGTCCGTAGCGTCTACCAATTTCGCCATATCCCCCTTTGCCTTGATACAAGGATCCAGTTGTAATTCCATCCACCTCTTTCATTGATCTTGGAACTGTTGAATTCATTAGGTAATGATTACTATATTGAAAAGGCTGCTATTTTTTTTTTTTTCATCCTATATTCTATGATTTCATCTCTATTGGATGAACCCTATTTGTTTCAATCCTAAATGATTCTATCATTGATGTATCCGCAATTCAATATGGATAGATATATCCCACATATATCTATGCCTTTACTCCCTCTTTAATTTTACAGCAAGATTAAAAGTAGTAGAACGGTCGATATTCCCCCTTTTTTTTAGTCCTCTTGTGTATAATGATAGAATACAAGTTTTATAAGTTTTAGTCATGAATTTCCATTATTCGAATAGAAATAAATAATCAATAGAATCAATAGAATATCATATATGATATATGATTCTTTTTAGTTTTTCACTATTTATCTATATTTATCTATTAGGATATAGATAGTTTCGTTACGTGAGATTTATATTTTATATTTATAGTATAGTTTTATAGTATAGTTCCACCATTAGAATGAGAATAAATGAATTATTCATAATATGATTTTAATTTTCATAAAATGATCATAATTATAATACAGAATATTATTGAATATTTAATATAAAATCATATTTTATATTTATTTATTTTCTATTATTTATATTTAATTAAATATATTCAATAGAAATATAATATATAAAAAAAAAAAAAGAAGAATCACTAGGTGATAGCTAAGATCCGAGAGTTTCCTATACAATATTGCTCTTATATCTGTATACGCCCGCTTAGCTCAGAGGTTAGAGCATCGCATTTGTAATGCGATGGTCATCGGTTCGATTCCGATAGCCGGCTCTTTTTCTTTGCATGATTTTAAAATTTTAAATATCTACTCTCGCTTTCTCTAAATGTTGAGTTATTATGTCATGGTAACTTGCAGCTATAGCTAAAAAAAGTTAACTAGATCTCTACAGAAGAAATTGGAAAATGTAGCCTTCACTTGAACTTCATATATATATACAAAAAATATACAAAAAATAAAAATATTGATGAAATTTATTTCATTCTGTTTTGTAGTACTTCAGTAGATTGAGTTTTGCTTTGCGGATCCTTTAGTTCAGTCTGAATTTATATATATATATTTTTTTTCGAAAGTGAATCAAAAAGGGAACCTTTATTTATATGTCTCGTTACCGAGGACCTCGTTTCAAAAAAATACGCCGTCTGGGGACTTTACCGGGACTCACTAGTAAAAGACCCAGATCCGGAAGTGATCTTCAAACCCAATCGCGCTCTGGAAAAAAATCACAATATCGTATTCGTTTAGAAGAGAAACAGAAATTGCGTTTTCATTATGGTCTGGCAGAGCGACAATTACTTAAATATGTGCATATTGCAGGAAAAGCCAAAGGGTCAACAGGCCAGGTTTTACTACAACTACTCGAGATGCGTTTGGATAACATACTTTTTCGATTAGGTATGGCTTCGACCATTCCTGGAGCCAGACAATTAGTTAACCATAGACACATTTTAGTTAATGGTCGTATAGTGGATATACCAAGTTATCGTTGCAAACCCCGAGATATTATTACTACAAAGGATAAAGAAAGATCGAAAGCTCTGATTCAAAATTATCTTGTTTCATCCCCCCGCGGGGAATTGCCAAACCATTTAACTATTGATTCCTTACAATATAAAGGATTTGTAAATAAAATAATAGATAGTAAATTGATCGGTTTGAAAATAAATGAGTTGTTGGTCGTAGAATATTATTCCCGTCAGACTTGATTCTAACGAAAAAAAAAGCAAGGTTCATACAATTTTTACTCCTTTCGCTGAAATAAATAAAGTACCTTGTCTCATTCACATATAAAAAATGGATCGATAATAGGATTTTTTTCTTCTTTTCACAATATCAATACGATTTTTCAATATCATTTCTATTTGTATTTAACGTATCACAGGGCTGTAATTAGGGATAGAGAATCTCTATTAAATAAAGACTCTTAGAATAATGATATCAATTCTTATTTGATTTGACACATTCTAGTAGGTAACGTAACGTTGATTAATGAAAAGAAATGGAGAGAGAGGGATTCGAACCCTCGGTAAACAAAAGTCCACATAGCAGTTCCAATGCTACGCCTTGAACCACTCAGCCATCTCTCCTACAGAATCTTATTCTTGACCAAAACCCGACTGAATAGCGAGTCATTAATCTTAATTGTAGTACAGGTATGACCGCCCGGTGGTTCCATAGGAAGAAAAGTTTTTTTCCAATTTCATATTTATCAACAACAACTTCTTTCATTAGCTACCCTACGATCTATTTAAAATTAATGAATCGTCCGATTCATTTTTTGATTTCAACTGTATGGCGTGGCACATATACGTTATCATTATGCCGTTATCGTTATGCAAAAAAAAAGATGGTTACCTTATTTTTTTATCATGGAATGATTATTACATAATTTTTCCTTTTCATAACCAAATCAAAATTTATCGAGTTAGAAAAATCAATCCATAGGAAACTTGGTTATTCAACTTAGATGAAATAGTAATACATTGGTATACTACGAAATTTGAATGCAATAGAAATAGAATCTAAATATAATATGATTCAACTATTTCATTTCATCTTTGTCAAAAAGGGGGACAATTTGTGACCCACCCTTTTTCCAATTAGTCTGTTTTTATGTTATTTTGTACTGTACAATTCCTTTTTTTTGTGGGATCGTTTTCCCCGAAGGGTAATGAGAATAATTATAGAATTAATTGCTAATTATGCCTAGATCTCGAATAAATGGAAATTTTATTGATAAGACCTCTTCAATTGTAGCCAATATCTTATTACGAATAATTCCGACAACTTCAGGAGAAAAAAAGGCATTTACCTATTACAGAGATGGTGCGATTTGATTTAATTCTTTTATTGTTTGTTTACCCCTCTTACTAGAAAAAGAACGTAGTTAGGAATAGAAAAACTAATTAGTGAAAGAAACCTACGCTTGGTGAAGGTGAAGTTTAGAGATAGAGCAATTCCTTCTGTCGTGTATCCTCGATTGATGCAGCCTTAGATGCTTCAATTATCGATTTTAGTATTGAGCGAAAGGTTACATCTATGGGTTCTTTATTGTAGGTCAATCCTACTTCATTAGTACCAATAGGTGGCATCGTGGAAAAAGCACTACACCTGGGAATCAACAACACGAAAACTTTGTTATAAATAACCCTTTTCCTTATCGGTATCGGGACTAACAAGAATGGTTGGGAAAACTAAGATCCATCTCATTCGTACTTTGGGTACCCATATAACCATCAAAGACCGTTGAAGTGACTATTTCCTGGAAATAATAAGCGTTGAGTACAAAGAAATTGTTGGAGTTACCATTTCTATTTAGCACTAATACGATTGGTGGTAAGAAAAAACCTCTTGTGGGAAGGATGGCTAGAAATTTCTTGTAAAAATACCAGCTCCTGTCAGTTCATAATGAGAATAGTAAAATTTTGATTACATGAATTATTCCCCTTAGTACTATGCACAGAAGGGAGGAGCCGTATGAGATGAAAATCTCACGTACGGTTCTGGAACGGAGATTCTTTTACAAGAATGAACGACCGTAACGGATGTCGGCTCAATCCGAAGGAAATTATGCAGAAGCTTTACAGAATTATTATGAAGCTACGCGACCAGAAATTGATCCCTATGATAGAAGTTATATACTCTATAACATAGGTCTTATACACACAAGCAACGGAGAGCATACAAAAGCTTTGGAATATTATTTCCGGGCGCTAGAACGAAATCCATTTTTACCACAAGCTTTTAATAATATGGCCGTGATCTGTCATTACGTGCGACTATCTTCACTATAGAAAGAAGGAAAAATAAATCAAATTGTCTAGTAAATACTAGAAAATAGAGGCTTTCTACATATGCATCGTCCAAAGTAACGATTTGTATCAGCTGTAGCAAGGAAAGAGACTTCGCGATAACCAAAAAAATAGGAAGAAATAGGTATGGCCTATACACTATACTCTATGGATAAAGAGTCGAATTGATAGAGAAAGCACCGTAAAGATCAATTAGTAAGCTATTATTTGGTCAATACAGTTCAGAACTGCTTACTTATGTTATGATATGAAAAAAAGTTAGAAATCAACTTATGTAATAGAGTCGATTTACTAAAGTATTGAGCAGCGGTGTAGCATCAGATCCCAAAGATAGTAAGTTCTTTTTTCTTAACGGAGAAAAGTCTTTTTCAAAGATTCTATATAAATAGAAAGATCATATACCATATATGAAATATGAAACCGAGATAGTTACCTTTCAGAAAATTATAATGATATCGGGAGATATCTATGCTTCATTCTTCTGAAGG